TTGAGCGACCAATCCGGCAGAACAAGTCAAAAGATAAAGAAGTATCGTTAATCTCTTCATGCTCATTCCAAGTTGGCAGTACCAGCTGTACACATAAGAATTCTCTTCGGTACATACTCTCTTAAACATATAGATAGATATAGGATCTATGGGGTAATTACTTACAAATAAAGTGTGTGTTACAGCCCTTCCTATCTGATAGAAAAGCATCCGAGAATTCCGAACCGGGCTTACATGGGCTCGCAAATCCCAAGTTTGTTTATGAAGAGCGGATCTAATTGTATTATCGTCTATAATGGATTTCCCCTGTGCAAGACTAAGCGCTAGGACCTGATTGGTAAGTGCTACAACCTCTCCTGCAGTGGAACCCATGGTTATGGACTCCAATTCATTAGTATGGAAGATTTTGTGTTCCAAGCGAAAGCCCCTAGTATACGAAAGAGTTAAAAAGTGCTTTCGTTGTTGTGAAATAAGAGGCCTTCGTACCTTAATGCACGTATTTAATCTCTTTATACCTATTACAGAGGGATCCATTTTTTGGGGAAGATGGGTCGAAGCAATAACAAGACTATTTCTAGTGGAAGAGTTTTCAGAATCCCAGGAGAGAAGGTGCACTAATAGACCGAGGTAGAACAAAGTAGAATTCAACTTCACCTCATGAATGTTTGGAATCCATATTATGCAAGGAGACATTGCTTTTGCTAATTCGAATTGAAGGCAGAGATAAAATGCGGATACGTGCCATATCGTATCCATGCTCTTAGTTTCACACCTCCTCGTTAGCCATTTCAGCTCCCTATCAATGTTACGACCGTGATCGGCACTATCATTAATATCCCTATCAATATAGTCAAGAGCACGAATATTGGCACGAACAAGCTCAATCTCGGTACGACTCTCGAAAAAAATAGAATCCTCATCGTCACTGTCATCCTTCTCATTCCCATCCTCATCAACAAAATCATCATCGAAACGAAAAAATGTCTTCTGGAACTTGTGCGGCAATATCGTAATGAAAGGAAGATAAGAGTTTTTCGCTAGGTAGTTGACCAAATAAGATCGTCCAAGTCCTATAGCACCTATCACTAAAATACCCCTAGAGGGGGCTAAGGATACGCGCAGCGAAAAGGGTTTTCGATCAGATGGGCTAGGAAAAGGATCAGCCCCAGACGAGGTTTGTGCATAAGTGATTGCCTGATAATAAGCAAGGAATATCCGTTTTTCTGCGAAACAGGATGTATTGAACTCATAATTTAGTAGATCCTTTTTATGAAGGTCAACTATGGTTCGTAAGTAACGTTCGCCCGGTTGTTCAATCATTTGATCATCATATTCATTCTTTGATAAATGATCACTATCAGTCATCAGACTCCATAAAATTTTATCAATCCTTTTTTCTCTCGTTACGTTGAAGAACTGACTCAAGACTTCTCTTTCTTCATCATCAACCCAATCACTGGTTGCGGCCCAGTAGTCTATTTTATCATCAATCCAATACCCCTTCGCGTTTTGTCTTTTTTTTATCAATGAATAGATCTCTTTACTTGTATGACTTATATATCGCGTATTTATCGAAAAAGCGATTTGCTTGATGGGGATACTTAAGAGATTGATGATCCCGCTGCAAGCGATATTCCAAATTTTCTTCAAAATTTTCTTCTTCTTAACGCGTAGTCCCAAAACATTACCGAAAAACAGCTCTGACAGAGCATCTAGAAAGGAATTAGTTAACCTTAACCAGAAAAAACTCGATTCATCTGGAGGATAGTTATGCAGAAGTTTTTCCACCTCAATCTCAATCATAGATGAGTCCACGATCAAAGATTTGACCTTTTCGAAGTCACTAAAGGCACCGAAAACAGAGAAAAGACTTGAACAAACGAGATATCCAGCAACAAGAAGAAGGAAACAGGTTGAAGCGTGGAACGTCTGATAATTTGTCAAGCTCAGATGTGTCGATGGTGACTCACGAGGAAGCGTGCCGTGGGTCAGAAGAAGATTATGGAAATACTTCCTCGAAATCATCATACTTATCCGACTTATCTGATTCAATTTCTTCTTCCATCGTAGAAGATACAATTGAATCGTAAGAATTCGCAATTTTTGACTGTTCCTTAGTCTCCGCAATAGGTCTGAAACAACATGTAAAAATAGCGACGTTAGATATCTGAACCCTTGCGAAGTAAGGGCCCATGGCATATATTTTTTGAATAGCTTCCATTTTGAGCGATATGGTTTGAATAGCTTCCATTTTGAGCGAGTTGAAAAAGCACTATCTCGTTCAAAGGTTCTCTCTATCTCCTCCCCTTTCTCAATGAAGCTCTGGATATAAAAACGCTGTTTTTTCCTCTTTTCGGAAAGACGCTCTTTTTTCCCCGTTTTGGATGGTAAATATTTGTCAGAACATGGAGGGAGAATCAAACCCGTGTTTGAATTGAGATACTGATGCAAGTTCGTCCATTCTGAATCAGCTAGATTCATATCTGAAAGAGGTTGACAA